TTTCTATTTAAATAAAAAATATTTAAATTGGTTTAAAAATAATTAATTAAGTAAAATATCTATTTTTATAATTATTCACACGTATGTATAAATACATACCCACATGTATTTATATATATATATATACATATTAAATATTTAATTAATTAATAATTTTATATTTTAATAATAAATTAATTAATTAATATAATTAATAATTAATTAGATCATATTTAAATTATATTAAATTAAATAATTATTTTTTATTTATATGAATATTAATTGATTTATGGCAATATTAATTTTAAATATGGATATTACAAAAAAGAAAGAAAGAAGAATATTAATATATATATATAAATATAAATTATTTAATATAAAAAAAAAAAAAAAAAAATCTATATGGAAAATTTTAATATTAAATAAAAATTTTATAATTTATTTAATTTATTATAAATTTATTTTACATATGAATTTTAGTGTTTAATTTTGATTATTTTGAAAATAATTAATTATAATTTGTAGTAATTAATATTAAAAATTTAAGAAATTAAGTTTTAGTAATATTTAAACTAATAACAAAATTTGTGCCAGCAGTTGCGGTTAAACAAAAATTGGGTTAAATTATTTCAGTATATAATAATTAAATTAATGTATTTAAAATAAATATTAAATTGTTAGGTGAAATTTTAATTTAATTAAATTTTCTTTAAAAATTATGAATTAATAAATTTAAAATTAAACTAGGATTAGATACCCTATTATTAAAAATTTAATTTATAATACTAAAATAGTAAATATAATTTATTGAAACTTAAATAATATGGCGGTATTTTAGTTCATTTAGAGGAATCTGTTTAATAATTGATAATCCACGAATAAATTTACTTAATTTAAAATTTTGTATATCATTGTTAAAAAAATATTTTTCTAAAAAAATAATATTTAAAATTTAAAATAAAAGTTAATTCAGATCAAGATGCAGATTATAATTAAGAATATAATGGATTACAATAAATATATTTAAATGGATAATATTTTGTAAGATTAATTTGAAAGTGGATTTAAATGTAATTTTAATTAATTTATTAAAATGATTAAAAATTGAAATATGTACATATTGCCCGTCACTTTCATTTAAAAATTGAAATAAGTCGTAACAAAGTAGAAGTACTGGAAAGTGTTTCTAGAATGAACAAATTAGAGCTTGAGGTAAGTATTTCATTTACATTGAAAAGAAATTAATATATTAATTGATTTGAGGGAAAAATTTAATAATAAAGTATTAATAAAAAAATTTTTAAGTTAAAAAAAATTTAATGGGGGTTAAAGTATTTTTAATAAAAAAAATTTGAAATTTTATAGTAAATTAGTATTGTAAAAGAATTTTTAAATAGTTGAAAAATAATTGAATTAAAAGTAAATTTTATTTATTGTATCTTGTGTATCAGAGTTTATTAAATATTAATTTTAAATAAAACAATCTCGAATTTAAAAGAGTTAATTAATTAAAAAATTTACTGTTGAATAATTATTTTTAATAATTAATTAGAAATGAAATGTTAATCGTTTTTAAAGATATCTAGTTTTTTTAAAAAAAAATTTAATTTTAAATTAATATTATTTATTAATTTATTTAAAAATTAATAAAATTTTAAATTTAATAGTTTGGGGGATAAGCTTTAAATTAAAATTTTATAATTAATTAATTAAATTATTTAAAATTTTTAATATTTAAATTGTTTAAAATTTTTAGTTTATTATAAAAAATTTTAATTTAAATAAAATTTAATATAAATTTAATTTTTTATAAAAAAAATTATTAAAATTATTAAAATAAAGTTATAATGATAAAATTAGTATATTAAAAAAAAAAATTATAAAATAAATTTATAATTAAATTAAAGGAATTCGGCAAAAATTTATATTCACTTGTTTATCAAAAACATGTCTTTTTGTTAATAATTTAAAGTCTAATCTGCCCACTGATTTAAAATTAAAGGGCTGCAGTATATTGACTGTACAAAGGTAGCATAATCATTAGTCTTTTAATTGAAGACTTGTATGAAAGATTTGATGAAATATATACTGTCTCTATTTTATTTATAGAATTTAATATTTTAGTAAAAAAGCTAAAATATTTTTAAAAGACGAGAAGACCCTATAGAGTTTTATAATTTATTTAATTAAAATATTATATATTATTTAATATTAGAGTTAATTAAATTATTTTATTGGGGTGATAGAAAAATTTAATAAACTTTTTTTAAAATTTTAACATTTATAAATGTATAATTGATCCATTATTAATGATTAAAAGAAAAAATTACCTTAGGGATAACAGCGTAATATTTTTTTTTAGTACAAATAAAAAAAAGAGTTTGCGACCTCGATGTTGGATTAAGATAAAATTTAAATGCAAAAGTTTAAAATTTTGATCTGTTCGATCATTAAAATCTTACATGATCTGAGTTCAAACCGGTGTGAGCCAGGTTGGTTTCTATCTTTAAATAAATAAAATATTTTAGTACGAAAGGATCAAATATTTAAAATAATTTTAATTTTTGAATTTTATTAATTTATTTGTTTATATATATATATATATATATATATATATTAAACTATTTTGGCAGAAAATTGTGATGATTTTAGAAATCATTAATATATAATTTATTATATATGTAGTAAATGATATTTATTGATTATTTGAATATTTTAATTGGGGTATTTATTTTAATTATTGGTGTATTAATTGGTGTTGCTTTTTTAACTTTATTAGAACGAAAAGTTTTAGGATATATTCAAATTCGTAAAGGTCCTAATAAAATAGGATTTGTTGGTATATTACAACCTTTTTCAGATGCTATTAAATTATTTACTAAAGAACAAGTTTATTTAAATTATTCTAATTATATATCTTATTATTTTTCTCCTATTTTTAGATTTATATTATCTTTATTAGTCTGATTAATAATTCCTTATTTCTTTAATTTAATTACTTTTAATTTGGGAATTTTATTTTTTTTGTGTTGTACAAGAGTTGGTGTTTATATATTAATAATTTCTGGTTGATCTTCTAATTCTAATTATTCTTTATTGGGGGGGTTACGAGGAGTTGCTCAGACTATTTCTTATGAAGTAAGTTTATCTTTAATTTTGATGTCTAGAATTATTTTAATTATAAATTTTAATTTGTTAAAATTTTTAGATCATCAATATCTAATTTGATTTATTTTTTTAATATTTCCATTAAGTATATGTTTTTTATCTTCTTTAATGGCTGAAACTAATCGTACTCCATTTGATTTTGCTGAGGGGGAGAGAGAATTAGTTTCTGGATTTAATATTGAATATAGAAGAGGTGGATTTGCTTTAATTTTTTTAGCTGAATATTCTAGTATTTTATTTATAAGATTATTGTTTTGTGTTGTTTATATAGGTGGTTATGATTTAAGTTTAATATTTTATTTAAAAATGGTATTTATTTCATTTTTTTTTATTTGAGTTCGAGGCACTTTACCTCGATATCGTTATGATAAATTGATATACTTGTGTTGAAAAAGATATTTGCCAGTTTCTTTAAATTATTTATTATTTTTTATTGGATTGAAATTAATTTTAATTTATTAATTAAAATTAGTATAAATTAATAGAATAATTATTTCTTTCTTAAGTTTTCAAAACAAATGCTTTGACAAGCTCATTAATTAAATATATATATATATATATATATATATATATACATTACATATATTTAATTAATTAATTTTTAAAAATTAAATTATCTCATATTTTGTTGATTATTGGGTTAAAAATAAAATATCTAAAATAAAATAATGTTAAAATTTGTCCTGTTATAATATATGGAATTTCTACTGATCGGGCTCCAATTCAAGTTAATAATATAATAATTGAAATGAATCTTCAAAATAAAATTTGGTTAATTGGATAAAATTGAATTCCTTGAATTTTTTTATTAAAAGTGAATGGTAGGATAATAAAAATTAAAATTGATATAATTAATGCAATTACTCCTCCTAATTTATTGGGGATAGATCGTAAAATAGCATAAGCAAATAAAAAATATCATTCTGGTTGGATATGGATTGGCGTAACTAATGGATTTGCCGGGATAAAATTATCTGGGTCTCCTAATATATATGGATTAGTAAGTGAAAGTATGGTTAAAATAGAAATTAAAATAATAAATCCAATTAAATCTTTAAATGTAAAAAATGGATGGAAAGGAATTTTATCTAAATTTCTGTTAATACCTAAAGGATTATTTGATCCTGTTTGATGTAAAAATAATAAATGAATTATTGTTATTATTAAAATAATAAATGGGAATAAAAAATGAAATGTATAAAATCGTGTTAATGTTGCATTATCTACAGCAAATCCACCTCAAATTCAATTTACTAATATAGTTCCTAAATATGGTATTGCTGATAATAAATTAGTAATTACTGTTGCACCTCAAAATGATATTTGACCTCAAGGTAAAACATAACCTATAAAAGCAGTAGCCATTAATAAAAATAAAATTATAATTCCAATTATTCATGTATATTTTAAATTAAAAGATTCGTAATAAATACCACGTCTTATGTGAATATAAATACAAATAAAAAAAAATGATGCTCCATTAGCATGTATTGTACGAATTAATCAACCATAATTTACATTTCGGCAAATATAATTTACTCTATAAAATGCTAATTCAATATTTGCTGTATAATATATTGTTAAAAATAATCCTGTGATAATTTGAATGATTAAACATAAAGCTAATAATGATCCAAAGTTTCATCAAGAGGAAATGTTGGAAGGGGAAGGTAAATCAATTAATGAATTGTTGACAATTTTAATAATAGGATGATTTTTTCGAATTGGTTTATATAAATTTAACATTAGTTATATGATCGAAGAGGACCATAAAAAATATTGGTGATTTTTACTACTGCAATTAATGTAATAAATAAATAAGTAATTAATATTATTATTAAAAAATAAGTTTGTTCATTGTAAAGTTTAGTTAAATTAATATTATATTCTCTATTAAAGAACAAAAATATATTAAAAAAATTTAATATTTCGTCATTAAAATAGAAATTTATTCAAGTTAAATTATTTTTTATTTTAATTCTAATTATTAGTAAAAAAAAAATTACTATTATAAAATAAATATTATGAATAAATGAATTTTTAAATGATTCATTAGAGGCAATTCTTGAAACATAAATGAATAATACTAATAAACCACCAAGAAAAATTAAAAATAAAATGTATGAGAATCAATATGTATTAATAAACATTCCCGATAAAATACATATTAAAAATGTTTGAATTAAAATTAATAGTCCTATTGATAATGGATGATTTATGAAAAATATAGTTGTTGAAATAAAAATTAGTATTAATGATAAAAATATTTTTAAAATTTCAAAGAATAGTTTAAATAAAATAATAATTTTGGAGATTATTGATAAAGAAATTCTTTTTCTTTGATGTTTTTAAAGAAATTTCTTATTTTTGATTTACAAGACCAAAGTTTTATTTATTAAACTATAAAAACAAATGTTAAATATGTGATTAGTTATTTTTATTATATTTTTATTTGGGAATATGATTTTTGTATCTAAACATAAACATTTATTAATTGTTTTATTAAGTTTGGAATTTATTGTTTTAAGAATTTTTTTTTTTTTGATGTTATATTTAATAATAATTAACTATAATATATATATATTAATAATTTTTTTAGTATTTTCAGTTTGTGAGGGTGCTTTAGGTTTGTCTATTTTAGTTTCTATGATTCGAACTCATGGTAATGATTATTTTCAAAGATTTAATTTAATTTAAATGATAAAATTTTTAATTATATTAATATTTATAATTCCTTTATGTTTTAAAAAAAAAATATTTTGATTGGTTCAAATAATATTATTTTTATTGTTTATTATATTTATAAATTTGACAATAGTAATTGAAAATTTTTGTAATTTGAGTTATTTTATAGGTTGTGATATAATTTCATATGGTTTAATTATATTGAGAATTTGAATTAGAGCTTTAATAATTATAGCTAGAGAGAATTTATATAAATTAAATTTTTATTCTAATTTATTTTTATTAAATATTTTATTATTGTTAATTTTATTGTATTTGACTTTTAGAACTATAAATTTATTTTTATTTTACTTGTTTTTCGAAGCTAGATTAATTCCTACTTTAATATTAATTATAGGTTGAGGTTATCAACCTGAACGTATTCAAGCAGGTATATATCTTTTATTTTATACATTATTTGTTTCTTTACCCCTATTGTTAGGTATTTTTTTTATTTATAATAATTTAAATTGTATAATTATATATTTTTTTAAATTTTATGATTATAATTTATTTTTATTATATATAAGAATAATTATAGCTTTTTTAGTAAAAATACCAATATATTTTGTTCATTTGTGATTACCCAAAGCTCATGTAGAAGCTCCTATTTCAGGTTCTATAATTTTAGCTGCTATCATGTTAAAATTAGGGGGTTATGGTCTTTTACGTATTTTATTAATTTTACAAAAAATTGGATTAAAATTAAATTTTATTTGAGTGACCATTAGATTGATTGGGGGATTTTATATTAGATTAAAATGTTTCTGTCAAATTGATATGAAGTCTTTAATTGCTTACTCTTCAGTAGCTCATATGAGTATTGTTATTGGAGGAATTATAACTATAAATTATTGAGGGTTTTTAGGTTCTTATATTTTAATGATTGGGCATGGTTTATGTTCTTCAGGTATATTTTGTTTGTCAAATATTAATTATGAACGGTTAGGAAGTCGGAGATTATTTTTAAATAAAGGAATAATAAATTTTATACCTTCTATAAGATTATGATGATTTTTATTATTATCTTCTAATATAGCAGCTCCTCCTTCTTTAAATTTGATAGGTGAAATTAGATTAATTAATAGTTTAGTTAGATGATCTTGAATTACTATAATCATATTAATAAATATTTCTTTTTTTAGTGCCGGATATAGATTATATTTATATTCTTATGTTCAACATGGGAATTATAATTTAGGTATATATTGTTTTTATGGTGGAGTTTCTCGTGAGTATTTAATATTAATATTACATTGATTACCCTTAAATATATTAATTTTAAAAATTGATTATTCTATAATTTGATTTTACTTAAATAATTTAAATATAAAATATTGATTTGTGGTATCAAATATGTGAAACAAAATTCATTTTAAGTTATAAAATATAATTATTCTATTTGTTTTGTGATTTTTTTTTTTCTTTTTTTTTTTATGTTAATTAATTTTTTTATGATGATTTATTTTATTGTAAATAATCTTGTTATTTTTTTGGAATGGGAAATTATTTCTTTTAATTCTATAAATGTTAATATAGCTATTCTCTTAGATTGAATGTCATTATTATTCATGATATTTGTTTCTTTAATTTCTTCTTGTGTTATTTATTATAGAAAAAGATATATGAGTTCTGAATTAAATTTAAATCGTTTTATTTTCTTAGTTCTATTATTTGTTTTTTCTATATTTTTATTGATTATTAGTCCTAATATAATTAGTATTTTTTTAGGTTGAGATGGATTGGGGTTGGTTTCTTATTGTTTAGTAATTTATTATCAAAATTTAAAATCTTATAATGCTGGTATATTAACTGCTTTATCTAATCGTATTGGTGATGTTATTATTTTAATTTTAGTATCATGAATAATGAATTATGGTAGTTGAAATTATATTTTTTATTTAGAATTTATAAATAATGATTATTGTATACAAATTATTGGGTTATTAATTATTTTAGCTTCTATAACTAAAAGAGCTCAAATTCCTTTTAGTTCTTGATTACCAGCTGCTATAGCAGCTCCTACTCCTGTTTCTGCTTTAGTTCATTCTTCTACATTAGTTACTGCAGGTGTCTATTTATTAATTCGATTTAATTTTTTGTTAGTTGATATAATTTTTATAAAAATATTATTATTATTATCTGGTTTAACAATATTTATATCTGGAATTTGTGCTAATTATGAGTTTGATTTAAAAAAAATTATTGCTTTATCTACTTTAAGTCAATTGGGCTTGATAATAAGAATTTTGAGAATGGGTTATAGAGATTTAGCTTTTTTTCATTTATTAACTCATGCTATATTTAAAGCTTTATTATTTATATGTGCTGGTATGATTATTCATATAATAAATGATAATCAAGATATCCGTTTAATAGGGGGGATTAGTTTTTATATTCCTCTAACTTCTTTGTGTTTAAATATTTCTAATTTAGCTTTATGTGGAATTCCTTTTTTAGCTGGATTTTATTCTAAGGATATTATTTTGGATTTAGTTAGAATAAGAAATTTAAATTTATTAATTTTTTTTTTATATTATTTTTCTACTGGTTTAACTATATATTATACTGTTCGTTTATTAATATATTTAATAATTAATGATTTTAATTTATTATGTGTTTATAGTTTATATGATGAGGATTATACGATATTAATTGGTATATTTATTTTATTATTTATGAGTTTAGTTTCTGGTAGATTATTAAGTTGAATAATTTTTTCTTATCCTTATATAATTTATTTGCCTTTTAATATAAAATTAATAGTAATTTATGTTAGATTTATTGGTTTTATTATGGGATTTTTAGTAAGAAATATGAATATTTTATCTTTAAATAAGTTTATTATAAGATATAAGTTAAGATTTTTTTTTACTTTAATATGATTTATTCCTAATTTATCTACTTATGGATTAAATTATTATTATTTAAATTTTAGTTATAATTTATTTAAAAATTTTGATATAGGTTGAAGAGAAGTTTATAGAGGTCAAGGTATTTATAATATTATTAAAATAAATTCTATTATATGTTATTTTTATCAATTAAATAATTTTAAAATTTATTTATTTAGTTTTATTTTATGAATAATAATCTTTATTATTATTATTATAATGTTTTATTTAAATAGCTTAAATAGAGTTTAATATTGAAGATATTAAGGTGATTTGTTAATCTTTAAATATATAAAAAAATTTTTTTATTTTTACAGTGAAAATGTAATGTTTTTTTTAAACTATATATATATATATATATATATATAATGTAATAGTTTAAAAGAAATATTAATGATTATTAATCACTAAAAATTAAGTTAGCAGCTTAATTAAAATATATTTCTAATTGGAAAATTATTCAATTTTATCATTAACAGTGATATACCTCTAGTTTGGTTTCAATTAATAAATAAGGAGTAACTAACTCTATCTTTTAAGTCGAAATTAAATGCAAAATTGCTTCTTATTTAAGATAAATTGTAATTTCAATATTTTTTGAATGCAAATCAAAAGTTTTAATTTAAACTATAATCCTAATTAATTCAGTTTAATATAGTTTGATTTCATTCATGGAATAATCCAATTAATAGTATTAAAATAAAAAAAAATCTAATTAAAGTTCAATAAAATAAATTTGTAATTTTAAATGATGGGATAATAGGTAATATTAAAACAATTTCTACATCAAAAATTAAGAAAATTATAGTGATTAGAAAAAAATGAAGTGAAAAGGGAATTCGAGCTAATGATTTAGGGTCAAATCCACATTCAAATGGTGAACATTTTTCTCGGTCTATGAGTGATTTTTTTGATAAAATAAAAGATAATAATATAAAAATATTAGAAATTAAAATTACAATTATTGATATTGTTATTATTAATGTTATTATTTATATTAATTTTAATTAATCTTTTTGATTGGAAGTCAAATATACTAAATATATTATATAAATAATTAATTTCCTCATCAGTAAATTGAAATATAAAGGAATAATCAAACAACATCTACAAAATGTCAATATCATGCTGCTGCTTCAAATCCAAAGTGATGAGTTTTAGAAAAATGATTATTTAAATGTCGTATAAAACATATTAATAAAAATATTGTACCAATAATAACATGTATTCCATGAAATCCTGTTGCTATAAAAAAAGTAGAACCGTAAATTCTATCCGCAATTGAAAAGGATGCTTCTAAATATTCATATGTTTGTAAAATAGTAAAGTAGATTCCTAATGAAATTGTGATAAATAATCTTTGAGATGTTTGATTAAAATTATTTTCTATTAATGAATGATGAGCTCATGTTACTGTAATTCCTGAGACAATAAGAACAATTGTGTTTAATAATGGGATTTGAAATGGATTAAATACAACAATTCTTAATGGGGGTCATCTAGATCCGATTTCAATGTTTGGGGATAAACTACTGTGAAAAAATGCTCAAAAAAATGAAACAAAAAAAAATACTTCTGAAATAATAAATAAAATTATTCCTCATCGAAGTCCTTTAGAGACATAAATTGTATGTTTTCCTTGAAATGTACTTTCTCGACAAATATCTCGTCATCATTGAAATATAGTTAAAATGATGATTACATATCCAATTAGTATTAAGTTTATATTAAAATTATGGAATCATTTTACTATTCCTGTTGTTAAGGTTATTGTTCCAATAGCTCCTGTTAATGGTCATGGTCTATAATCAACTAGATGATATGGGTGATTGTAATTGTTAATTGACATTAATTTACTTCTCTAGAATAAAGAGTTCTTAAAATAGTAATAACATATGCTTGAATAATGGCTACAGCTGATTCCAATATTAATAATAAAATTTGAATTAAGATTAAAATAATTAATAAATAATTTGGTATTATATTGCCAGTATTTCTTAAAAGTGTTAATAATAGATGTCCTGCAATTATATTAGCGGTTAAACGGACGGCTAAAGTTCCAGGTCGAATAATATTTCTAATTGTTTCAATTATTACTATAAATGGTATAAGAATAGTTGGTGTTCCTTGTGGAATTATATGAATAAATATGTGTTGATAGTTATTGATTCACCCATAAATTATAAATCTTAATCATAATGTTAAAGATAAAGTTAATGTTAGATTTAAATGACTAGTTCTTGTAAAAATATAAGGAAATAAACCTAAAAAATTATTGAACAGAATAAAAAAAAATAATGAAATAAAAATAAATGTTGATCCATTAAATCTATTAATTCCCATTAATGTTTTGAATTCTATATGAAGTTTAGATGAAATGAGGTTTCATATCATTATTTGTCGATTTGGTATAAATCAAAATGAATATGGAATGAATATTAATCCGATAAAAGTTCTTATTCAGTTAATTGATAGGTTGAAAATATTTGTTGTTGGATCGAAAATAGAAAATAAATTGTTTATCATTTTCAATTAAATAATAAAATTTTTTTAATGTTATTATTGAATGATTTAGTTTTATAGTTAAAAATATAATAATTTATTATGTTAAAAATAAAGAAAATTGTTAAAAAAAAAAAAAAAGATAATATTCAATTAATTGGTATTATTTGTGGTATAAAAGAATATTACTGATGTAATGATTTAAATTTGACATATTTATGTTATTGATTAACTAATTCTTTCATTAGAAGTATTTGCTAATTTACTATAAAGTGGTTTAAGAGACCAATACTTGCTTTCAGTCATCTAATGAATAATTATTAATTCAATTAATGAAATTTTTAATTGAAATTCTTTCAATTACAATTGGTATGAATCTATGATTAGCTCCACAAATTTCTGAACATTGTCCAAAAAAAATTCCTGGTCGGTTTATAAAGAATCTAGTTTGATTTAATCGACCAGGGTTTGCATCTACTTTCACTCCTAATGAAGGTACAGTTCAAGAATGAATTACATCAGAGGCTGTTACTAAAACTCGAATTTGATTATTTATTGGTAGTGTAATTCGATTATCAACATCTAATAGTCGAAAATTGTTATTTTTAAATTCTTGGATTATATATGAATCAAATTCGATATTATTAAAGTCTGAATATTCATATCTTCAGTATCATTGATGACCAATAGATTTTAGTGTAATTAGAGGATTATTAAGTTCATCTAATAAATATAATAATCGTAATGATGGAAGAGCAATGAAAATTAAAATGATAGAAGGTAGAATAGTTCAAATTAATTCAATTGTTTGTTCTTCTAATAAGAATCGATTAATATATTTATTAAAAAATAATCTTAATATTAAATATGAAACTAAAATTGTAATTATAATTAAAATAATTATTGTATGATCATGAAAAAAAATAATTTGTTCTATGATTGGAGAAGCTCTATTTTGAAAATTAAAATTTGATCATGTTGCCATTTCTAAAAAAAGGATAAATCCTTTATAAATGGGGTTTAAGTCCATTACATATAATCTGTCATATTAGAAATTACTTAAAATTGGTAATTCATTATATGAATGTTCTGATGGGGGTAATTTTTGGAATCATTCAATAGAAGAAGTTATGTTTAGTGAAAATAAAATTAATCGTTTATTAATTATTGATTCTCAAATAATGATAATTATTATTATTATTGATAATAGAGAGATATAAGAACCAAAAGAGGAAATAATATTTCAAGATAAAAAATTATCTGGATAATCTGAATATCGTCGAGGTATTCCAGCAAGACCTAAAAAATGTTGGGGAAAAAATGTTAAATTAACTCCAATAAATATTGAAATAAATTGAATTTTTAATAGATATGGTCTTATTATTAAACCTGTAAATAAAGAATATCAATGAACAAATCCTCCAATAATTGCAAATACGGCTCCTATAGATAAAACATAATGAAAATGAGCTACAACATAATAAGTATCATGTAAAGTAATGTCAATTGATGAATTTGCTAAAACAACTCCTGTTAACCCTCCTACTGTAAATAAAAAAATAAACCCTAATCTTCATAATATTGATGGACTATAATTAATTTGGGTTCCGTGAAGAGTAGCTAATCATCTAAAGATTTTAATTCCTGTTGGTACTGCAATAATTATAGTAGCGGATGTAAAATATGCTCGTGTATCAATATCTATTCCTACTGTAAATATGTGATGAGCTCATACAATAAATCCTAAAAGTCCAATTGCTATTATAGCGTAAATTATTCCTAATGATCCAAAAGTTTCTTTTTTTCCTCTTTCTTGTGAAATGATGTGTGAAATTATACCAAATCCGGGTAAAATTAAAATATAAACTTCTGGGTGACCGAAAAATCAAAATAAATGTTGGTATAAGATTGGATCTCCTCCTCCCGCTGGATCAAAAAAAGATGTATTTAAATTACGATCTGTAAGTAATATAGTAATTGCACCAGCTAATACAGGCAATGAAAGTAGAAGAAGAAGAGCAGTAATTCCTACTGCTCATACGAATAATGGTATTTGATCAAATGAGAGACTATTGATTCGCATATTAATAATTGTGGTAATAAAGTTAATTGCTCCTAAAATAGATGAAATTCCTGCTAAATGTAGAGAAAAAATTGCTAAGTCTACAGATGCTCCACTATGCGCAATATTTGAAGATAACGGTGGGTATACTGTTCAACCAGTTCCTGCTCCATTTTCTACAATTCTTCTAGAAATTAATAATGTTAAGGATGGGGGTAATAATCAAAATCTTATATTATTTATTCGTGGGAAAGCTATATCTGGGGCTCCTAACATTAAAGGAATTAATCAATTTCCAAATCCTCCAATTATAATAGGTATAACCATAAAAAAAATTATGATAAAAGCATGAGCAGTTACAATGGTATTATAAATTTGATCATTTCCAATTAATGATCCTGGATTCCCTAATTCAGTTCGAATTAATAAACTTAAAGAAGTTCCTACTATTCCTGCTCAGATTCCAAAAATAAAATATAAAGTTCCAATATCTTTATGATTTGTAGAAAAAAGTCATTTTCGCTAAATAAAATGGCTGAGGTAAAAGCGATAAATTGTAAATTTATTAACGAGAGAATTCTCTTTTATTATAGATTAGCCTTATATTCAATAATGATATAAAATTGCAAATTTTAAGGTATAATAATAATTTATTAAGGCTTAAAGAATATTCTTTATAAATAATTTTGAAGATTATTAGTTTAAATTAACTTAAAACCTTAAAAGAAAAAAAAAGTTCTAATAATCATTCCTATTAATGATAAAAATCTAAAAAAATTGATAATTAATAATAAATTATTTTTTAAGTAAATTTTATATCATTTTAATGATAATGAATAAAATATTAAAGATGAATAAATAATTCGAACATAAATAAATAATATTACTAAACTAAATATAATAAAAAAAAAAGAAATAATAATAAGATTATTCATTAATAAATAATTAATAATTATTCATTTGGGGAAAAATCCTATAAAAGGTGGTAATCCACCTAAAGAAAGGAAATTAATTATAATTGAAATTTTAATTAAAAAATTAAAATTAAAATTGAATAATTGATTGATTAAATAAATATTGATTAAATAAAATAAAAAACATATAATTGAAATAAAAAATGAATAAAAAATAAAATATATAGTTCATAAATTTTCTCTAATAATTAATGCAGATAACATTCATCCTAAATTATTAATTGATGAAAATGCTATTAATTTACGAATTGAAATTTGGTTAAAACTTCCTAAAGCTCCAATAATTACATTTAAAATTATAATTAAAATTAAAAATTTATAATTAAAATAGTAAGACAATAAAATTATAGGGGTAATTTTTTGTCAGGTTATTAAAATAAAAGAATTTAATCAAGATAATCCTTCTATAATATTTGGGAATCAAAAATGGAAAGGCACTGATCCTATTTTTATTAATATAGATGAATTGATAAGAATGGAAAAAAAGTTATTAAAAAAAAAATTTTTTATTAAAAACAATCTTAATAAAATTGAAAAAATGAAATTAATTGAAGCAATAGATTGGGTTAAAAAATATTTTAATGAAGCTTCTGAATTTATTAAGTTATTGGGGGAATTTATAAGGGGGATAAAACTTAATAAATTAATTTCTAATCCCATTCAACAACCTAATCATGAATTTGCTGAAATGGAAATTAAAGTTCTAAAAAATAAGATAAATAAGAAAAATATTTTATTTGAGTTTATTAAAAATAAAATTTAAAATAAGAAAAAATTTCTTTATATGAAAATTCATATGAGTATATTTTAGTGTAAGATGCACGACAATTTTTGAAATTGTAAGATGTAGTTTAATTCTATAAAATATAATTAATAAAGGTAAAAAAATTACATATGTTATCCTATCAGAATAATCCTTTAGTCAGGCACTTTATTTAAAAAAAAGGTATTTCCTTTATATTTGGGGTATGAACCCAAAAGCTTAATTTAGCTTATTTTTAA